TACGAACGAGATGGATGTTTGTTGTCCCAACCATTCTTGTTAGTTCCGATCCTAATTAAGAAAGGGGGCTATTTCAAATATAACAAAGTTTTCGTGGTGTTGATTCCTAGGTGTAGTGATTCTTCCCTTCTGCTGTCCATTGGTGGTAATAGTCGAGTAGGATTGGTCTGTAATACAGAGAACCCATAGGTGTAACCTTTCGCTTAAGACTAGAGTCGAAAACTAAAGCATTTGAGGCCGCATCAATCGAGGATACACGAAAGAAGGAATTGTTCTATTTCCACAACCAACCAAACTTCACCTTCAACAGGCGTAGGTTTCTTTCAGTAATAACGATTTTTTCGTTCTATCCCGAATCGAATTATATGTCCCTCGCGTAAGACTGATAAAATCAATTTAATAAAAATAATCAAATCGCACCATCTCTGTAATAGGTAAATGCCTCTTTTTCTCCCGAAGTTGTCGGAATAATTCGTAATAAGATATTGGCTACAATTGAAAAGGTCTTATCAATAAAATTTCCATTTATCCGCGATCTAGGCATAGTTAATAACCCATTCGATAATTTTTCTCATTACCTCTAGTGGAAAATAATCCCACAAATCAAATAAAGAATAAAGAAGTTGTACAGTACGAAATCACATAAAAATAAAAAAAAAAGGGTCGTTTAAAAAAAAGATGCGGACCTTCCCACCCAAATTGTTCCTTTTTGACAGGGATCCGTAGGAAATATTTGAATCCGATTGGATTTCATTCAAATCTAGTAGTATACCAATGAACGGAACTATTTCATCGAAGTGGAAGAATCGAGAAATTTTTCCTATGGATTGTGATACCTCTATAAATAGAAATTTGGATTGGATTATGATCTAAAGCTAAAGAAAGAGTAAAAAAAAATCGAATAATCATTCTAGGATCAAACATTCTATGATCAAAATAGAATCACCCTCGATTTTGTGTTCATAGCGTGTATACACCATACAATCGAAATCTAGAAATCCCCATGGTATGATTCATGAATTTGTAATAGATCTTTTGGGTAAGGAGTTTTTGTTGAGAAATGTGAAACTACAACGGGATTTTTGAATTCCCATGGAAACATAATAGAAAATATAGATTCATCAGTCGATTTGTTCCATATTGGTTTAATCCGGTATAAATATCATAACATAAAAGTTAAAGGGCGGAATCTTGACAAAATGAATAGATATATCTTTTGTTTTAAATGTTTTTTCACAAAAATCAATGTATTTTTGTTGCCCCCCGAACCTCCAAGGAAGGTCTTTCTTTTTTTCTATTTAGAATTATTAGAATTGATTGGTCATGCCTATACTGCAATAAGATGAATACTGCAATACAATAATACGAATGTGAATGACTCGCTATTCGCTCAGTTTCTGGATAATAATCCTAAGATTGTGTAGGAGGGATGGCCGAGTGGTTGAAGGCGTAGCATTGGAACTGCTATGTAGGCTTTTTTTGTTTACCGAGGGTTCGAATCCCTCTCTCTCCGTACCCTCACCTAATTCATGAACGTTACTAACTGCAATGTATCAAATAACAATAATATATCAAATAACAAGGGGATACCATTATCTCAACAGTTAAACCTTTCTTTGATATGGATTCTCTATTCCTAATTGGAATTGCTGTGGTATGGAAAAAAATACGGGGAATAATAACCAACTAAGGCATGAAAATACCCCCCCCCGATCATTTATGATACATGAATGGGGGAAAATCAAAAAAGCCCTGAAAGCCCTTTAGGTTGATTTACTTCGGCGAAAGGGGGGCAAAATTATCCGAACCTTTGTTATTATTTTAGTTCGGTTCAAGTCTGACGGGAATAATATTCTACGACTAGCAACTCGTTTATTTTCAAACCGACCCACTTACTATCTATTATTTGATTGACTACTCCTTTATATTGGGATGAGTGAAGAGTTAAATGTTTCGGCAATTCCTCATGGGGGGATGAATCAAGATAATTTTGAATCAGAGCTCTTGATTTTTGTTCATCCCTTGTCGTAATAATATCTCGGGGTTTACAGCGATAACTTGGTATATCTACTATATGACCATTAATAAAAATATGCCTATGGTTAACTAATTGCCGGGCTTCGGGAATGGTCGAAGCCATACCCAATCGAAAAAGGATGTTATCCAAACGCATTTCAAGTAATTGTAGTAAAATCCGACCTGTTGACCCTTTGGCTTTTCCAGCGATACGAACGTATTTAAGTAATTGCCGCTCCGTTAGACCATAATGAAAACGCAACTTTTGCTTTTCTTCTAGACGAATACGATATTGAGATCTTTTCCCGGAACGCGATTGATTTCTAAGATCACTTCCAGGTCTAGGCCTTTTACTAGTAAGTCCCGGTAAAGCCCCCAGACGGCGTATTTTTTTGAAACGAGGCCCTCGGTAACGAGACATAAAGACTCCTTATTTTTATTTTATTGAAATTTCATTTTACAGAAAAAACCGAAATTAAGACTGAACTAAACGATAAACGAAGCGAGATCCACTGACGTACTCTATTACAAAGTACAAAGAAGAATGAGAAAAATTGTATCAATAGCCATACTTTTTTGTCTATATAGGAAGTTAGGGATATTTTTTCTAATTTGTTTGGTAGAGATCTAATTGCTCCATTATTCATAGTTGAAAGTTTTTACCCTATATTACCCCTATAATGAATGGATGGGTGGCCTTTGGCGAAAGAGAAACAAAACAAATCTTTGCAATATTCCGTGATTTCAAGGAGACATTATGAATCAATCAAGTAATCAATCATCTAAAAGTAAAAAAAAAAGTAAAAAATCGAACAAAGATAGAGAAAAGCCAGCTATCGGAGTCGAACCGATGACCATCGCATTACAAATGCGATGCTCTAACCTCTGAGCTAAGCGGGCTCACATAACAGAAATTGTATTGTTCATAGGAATTTTAGTAAACTACTGGAATCTTAGTTAGCTATTTATTAGCAATAAATTCCTAATTTAGAATATATAAAGAGTGGAATAGAAGTTCGAATGAATAGAATATTCCATAATATAACAAATAACAATGAATATTAATATAACGATTAACAATAATGGCTATTTTGAATTGAAATAAATAGAATTTTTTTTTAACCCTATTCATATATATTCTATTTCTATTTTTTTTTATTAACTATTTATTTACTATATGATTATGTAATATAATAGAAATAGAGAATTATGAAACTCTAGTTATGTTATATATATATATACTATTAGTATTAGAATAATTCTGATCCGTTATAGCACTTATGATAAAAAAATCATGTTCTAATTATATTATTAATAGCTATAGCAGTAGAGGGTCGACCCTCTTTTTTAAAGAAAAGCGATAGAATTCAGATTCTAACATAATGAGCCATTTCTCTGGTTTCATTCGGAAAGGTAAGGGATAAGACAAAAAAAGAATCGACCGTTCAAGTATTCCAAATCTTTCAGGAAAAGTGAGAGGGGGAGAAGCATAGATAGGCAGTATGTATCCATCCATATTGAATTGCGGATACAGAAATGATAGAATTATTTCTGATTTGATCAAATATGGGTCCCCACTAGAGATAAAAAACGGTAGACAAGAAATCAAATAGGAAAGACAGAGAAACTTTTTCGATATAGGACTCCGTATCTCAAGAATTCACTGCAATGGTTCCAGCTTAAATGAAAAAAGAATGAAAAAAAAGAAGGGGATGGCATCCCAACCAACGGGATCCTAGTCTCAAAAGAAAAAAAAAGGGGGGGGTATGGCGAAATTGGTAGACGCTACGGACTTGATTGGATTGAGCCTTGGTATGGAAACCTACTAAGTGAAAACTTTCAAATTCAGAGAACCCCTGGAATTAAAAATGGGCAATCCTGAGCCAAATCCTGTTTTCTGAAAACAAACAAAAAGGGGTTCAGAAAGGGATACTCAAAAGTGGATAGGTGCAGAGACTCAATGGAAGCTGTTCTAAGAAATGGAGTTGATTGCGTTGCGTTAGTGGAGGAATCCTTCTAGTGAAACTCCAGAAAGGATGAACTTATCTATATACATACGTCTACGTACTGAAATATCAAAGATTCATGATGATCCGAATCCGTATTTATGAAAAATGGAAGAATTTTTGTTTTTGTAAATCAATTCCAAGTTGAAGGAAGAATCGAACATTCACTGATCAAATCAGTCACTCCATAGTCTGATAGGTCTTTTGAAGAACTGACTAATCGGACGAGAATAAAGATAGAGTCCCATTCTACGTGTCAATACCGACAACAATGAAATTTATAGTAAGAGGAAAATCCGTCGACTTTAGAAATCGTGAGGGTTCAAGTCCCTCTATCCCCAAGAAAAAGAAAAAAAAAAGGCCAATTTTACTCCCTAACGAGTTATCTTTTTTTTTTCTTTTCGGCAGCAGTTCCAAATTATCTATGTTTCTCGTTCGCTCTACTCTTTCCCAACCCAAATGGGTGGGAAGAGAAATGTTTTTCTTTTATCACAATACTTGTGATATATACGTACAAATGAGCATCCATGGGCAAGGAATCCCAATTTGAATCATTCACAGTCCGTATGATATTAAAATTTCGAACGCCAAAATTATTCTGTTTGAAGATCCAATTAATTCCAAGGGCTGGGTAAGACTTTGTTTTGTAATGCTTTTTGAGTCTCTTTAATTGACATAGGCCCAAGCCCTCTAGTAGTATGGGGATGACGCATCAAGAGGGGCCGGGATAGCTCAGTTGGTAGAGCAGAGGGCTGAAAATCCTCGTGTCACCAGTTCAAATCTGGTTCCTGGCATGTGGTTAATAATTGATATTCGTACAAATGTATCGATATGGATCCGTATACATATTCATAAATAGTCTAAATCATGCTAGATACTTATCCATTTCCATTCGGATATCTAGATCTACAACCCCGAATTTTTGTAGCTGAGTAAGGAATATATATGAGTAAAGCATAAGTAAAGAAAAGAATTCGA